ATACTAAAATCGATAATTGAAGCATCTAAGGCTGCATCAATCGAGGATACACGACAGAAGGAATTGCTCTATCTCTAAACTTCACCTTCACCAAGCGTAGGTTTCTTTCACTAATTTGTTTTTTTTTTCTATTCCTAACTACGTTCTTTTTCTCGTAAAACTGAGAGGTAAAAAAAAACAAGAAAAAATCAAATCGCACCATCTCTGTAATAGGTAAATGCCTTTTTTTCTCCTGAAGTTGTCGGAATTATTCGTAATAAGATATTGGCTACAATTGAAGAGGTCTTATCAATAAAATTTCCATTGATTCGAGATCTAGGCATAATTAGCAATTCATTCTATAATTATTCTCATTCCCCTTCGGGGAAAACGATCCCACAAAAAAGGAATTGTACAGTACAAAATAACATAAAAACAGACTAATTGGAAAAGATGCGGTGTCACCTTTTTGAACAAAGATGAAATGAAATAGTTGAATCAGATTCAATTTCATTCAAATTTCGTAATCTACCAATGACTATTACTATTTCATCTAAGTTTAATAACCAAATTTCTTCTTATGGAACCATCGGACCGTCTTACATGTACTACAATTAAGATGAAGGACTCGCTATTCATTTGGGTTTTGGTCAAGAATAACATTCTGTAGGAGAGATGGCCGAGTGGTTCAAGGCGTAGCATTGGAACTGCTATGTAGACTTTTGTTTACCGAGGGTTCGAATCCCTCTCTCTCCGTTTCTTTTCATTCATCAACGTTACCGACTACAATGTATCAAATAAAATAAGAATTGATATCATTATTCTAACGGTAAGACCCTTATTTAATAGACATTCTCTATCCCTAATTAATCCCTGTGATAGGTAAAAGAAATACAAATAGAAATCTATTGAAAAGAAGAAAAAAAAAAAAAAATCCTATTGTCGATCCTTTTTTGATACGTGAATGAGACAGGGCACAAGGTACTCTATTTACTTCAGCGAAAGGAGTCAAAATTGGTATGAACCTTGCTTTTGTATTTTCGTTAGAATCAAGTCTGACGGGAATAATATTCTACGACCAACAACTCATTTATTTTAAGACCGATCCATTTACTATCTATTATTTGATTTACAAATCCTTTATATTGTAAGGAGTCAATAGCCAAATGGTTTGGCAATTCCCCGTAGGGGGATGAAACAAGATAATTTTGAATCAGAGCTTTCGATCTTTCTTTATCCTTCGTAATAATAATATCTCGGGGTTTGCAACGATAACTTGGTATATCCACTATACGACCATTCACTAAGATGTGTCTATGGTTAACTAATTGTCTGGCTCCAGGAATGGTCGAAGCCATACCTAATCGAAAAAGGATGTTATCCAAACGCATCTCAAGTAGTTGTAGTAAAACCTGGCCTGTTGACCCTTTGGCTTTTCCAGCAATATGCACATATTTAAGTAATTGTCGCTCTGTCAGACCATAATGAAAACGCAATTTCTGTTTCTCTTCTAAACGAATACGATATTGTGATCTTTTTCCAGAGCGCAATTGGGTTTGAAGATCACTTCTGGATCTGGGTCTTTTACTAGTTAGTCCCGGTAAAGCTCCCAGCCGGCGTATTTTTTTGAAACGAGGTCCTCGGTAACGAGACATATAAAGGCTCCTTTTTGATTAGCTTTCATTTGAAAAAAAAAATATATAAATTCAGACTGAACTAAAGGACCAGCAAAGCAAAACTCAATTTACTAAAGTCCTACAAAACAGAATAAAATAAATATTATCAATATTCGGATTTCCTATATATATATATAGGAAATTCAAACGAAGGTTACGTTTTCCAATTTCTTCTGTAGAGATCTAATTGATCTAGTCAACTTTTTTATTCATAGCTATAGCTGCAAGTTACCATGACATAATAGATCGGTGACTCGACATTTAGAGAAAGCGAGAGTAGATATTTTCAATCATGGAAAGAAAAAAATCGATAAAGAAAAAGAGCCGGCTATCGGAATCGAACCGATGACCATCGCATTACAAATGCGATGCTCTAACCTCTGAGCTAAGCGGGCGGATATAAGAGCAATAGTGTATAGGAATACAGGAAACTATCGGATCTTAGCTATTACCTAGTGATTCTTCTTCTTTTTTTATTTCATTTATTGATTATTTTGATTATTTAAATTTATTCTCTTTTTTAGTTATATGTTATATATTTTTTGTTATATATTTTAGATTCTATTTAGATATATACTAGATCTAAATAGAAATTCTATTCCATATTCATATATATGAAAATAAAATATCAATATATCAATGAAATTCTATTTTTATATTTTGAAATGAAAAAAAAAAAAAAAAAAGAATGAATATCGACCGTTCCACTACTCCAAGCTGCACTGTAAAAATGAAGGAGGAGGAAAGGCATATAAAAGGCATATATATATAATCTATCCATATTGAATTGCGGATACATCAATGATAAAATCATTTCGTATTGAAACAAATAAGGTTCATCCAATAGAGATGAAATGATAGAATATAGAATAGAGGGTGGGCAAAAAAAAAAATAGCAGCATACACTTTTTCAATATAGGAATCATTACCTAATGAATTAAATAGTGTCAAGATAAATGAAAGAGTTGGATGGAATTCCAACTGGATCCTTGTCTCAAAGGAAAGGGGGATATGGCGAAATTGGTAGACGCTACGGACTTGATTGGATTGAGCCTTGGTATGGAAACCTGCTAAGTGGTAACTTCCAAATTCAGAGAAACCCTGGAACTAAAAATGGGCAATCCTGAGCCAAATCTTTGTTTTGAGAGAAAAAACGATGGAAAATGAGAATAAGAAGGGATAGGTGCAGAGACTCAATGGAAGTTGTTCTAACGAATGAAATTGACTACGTTACGTTAGTAGCTAAAATCCTTCTATTGAAATGACAGAAAGGATAACTTTATATACCTAATACGTACGTATACATATTGACATAGCAAACGATTAATCACAACTCAAATCTTAGATTGAATCCTATTCTGTATCTCTATATATGAGATATGAAAATAGAAATCTTCTATTTCTTTATATTATATATTTTAGTATATATATATTCATTATAGATTCTATTTCTATTCTAATAACTAATAGAATTAATAGAATTGATTTCTGAATTCTATTATTATAATTATTCTAGAATAGAATAGTAGAACTCTCTTATGAACTTAATGAAATAATATATTCTTTTTTATATCTTTTATTTCTTTCATATTTAGATTACTATTAATATGAGTAATAGTATGAGATAAGGATCTATAGAAACCCTCTATTTCTATTATTCTAATTATATAGAATAATAGAAATCAAAAAATATATGAAAAATTGAAGAGTTATTGTGAATCAATTCTAATTGAAGTTGAAAAAAGAATCGAATTCAAATATTCAGTGATCAAATGATTCATTCCAGAGTTTGATAGATCTTTAGAAGATTAATTGGACGAGAATAAAGAGAGAGTCCCATTTTACACGTCAATACCGACTACAATGAAATTTATAGTAAGAGGAAAATCCGTCGAATTTTTAAATCGTGAGGGTTCAAGTCCCTCTATCCCCAAGAAAAAGCCCATTTTACTTCCTCACTTTTTATTTATCCTCATCCTCTTTCTTTTTTTTTTTTTTCATCAGTGGAACTCAGTTTAAACAAACTGAAATATCTTTCTCATTTCATTCACTCTGTTCTTTCACAAATGGATCCGAATAGAAATCTTCGGATCTTTTTCCAATCCAATCTCATTTGTTTTGTATATTTGTATAATACAATATGAACATATATGTTCAAGGAATCTCCGTTATTGAATTATTCATAGTCCATATTTTTTTACTTACATTTACAAACAAAGAAAGTCTTCTTTTTGAAGATCTAAGAAATTCATTGACATAGATATAAGTATTCTGCTAAGATGATGCACGGGAAATGGTCGGGATAGCTCAGTTGGTAGAGCAGAGGACTGAAAATCCTTGTGTCACCAGTTCAAATCTGGTTCCTGACACGTGAATAATGTATCGGATAGATATTCATACCTCATACAAATGAAATTAATTCATTGAGACGGATCGGAATAGATATTCTTTACTTTCTTTTTCATTTGTATTTTTTTACTCTCTGTTCATACTTTTCTTATTCCAAAAGTATGTTAAATTTTTGCATATATCTCAAATTTAATAGCTAAAAAAAATTAGCTAAAAGAATTCAATCAAAGAGTGGAAGGACAGGATCTGCTCATACGAAATGTATATTCTATGATATCCTCCCAATTGGGGAATAGCAATGAGAACCTCTTTTTCTTTTTTTATTTTAGCCCCTCCACAATACGAATGAAAGTCCAGTTACTCTTTTTCATCTAGAAGGGAAATGCCAAGATGCTCATTGAATGATAAAAAACCGCTTTTTTACTTATACGACACGACTCCAGATTTCATTTTAATTTAAATCAATGAGCATCTTGAATCTCATAGAAATTGGGCGTAATATAGTCTTTACGTAAAGGCCAGCCTATCCAACTTTCAGGCATCAAGATACGTTTAAGGCGAGGATGATTCTCATAAGAAATTCCCAACATATCATAAGATTCCCATTCCTGAAAATCAGCACTTCTCCAAATACAGAAAACTGACGGGATTTGAGGATTACTCCTGGGAGCAAATACTTTTATGCATACCTCTTCTGGTTTATCTATACCATATCGTATTTTCGTAAGGTGATACACACTAGCTAAAAATCCGCCTGGTGCTACATCATAGGCACACTGGGAGCATAAATAATTGTAACCATAGACATATGAAATGACAGCAATGGAATCCCAATCCTCGATTTTTATTTGTAAAGTCTCTATTCCTCAACAATCAAAGCCTAAAGATCTATGAATTAGCTCATGCTTTACTAGCCAATTAGAGAAATGAACCTGCATCTTCTTCATCTCTCCCGCATTTTTTTTGTATGAATATTTCATATTGACAATAAAATTTTTCATCTTAATGATTGACCCGCTGTTTCTTATTCTGCACAAGAAAACCCTGCCTTATTCACTAATTCGTAGGAAGATACTGACCTTTTGGATTTGAAATCTTTTTCAAATCCAAAAGGTATCTCTGAAGTAGATGGTTATTGATAGAGTAATTCTTGATCGTAATTTCCAGTATGAGTACTGCGTCGAAGGTAAAACTTGTGATTAGTAGTAAAACATCGATTCTCCTGTTGATACACAGTTCTATCTTCAAATATTTTTCGGGATATTTTCTTACGAAGTTTCGTTATAGCATCTATAATTGCCTCTGGCTTAGGTGGACAACCTGGCAAATAGACATCCACAGGAATTAGCTTATCGACTCCGCGAACAGTACTATAAGAATCAGTACTGAACATCCCTCCTGTAATAGTACAAGTAGTACAAGCTCCCATAGCAATGACATATTTTGGTTCAGGCATTTGCTCATATAATCTTACTAAAGAGGGAGCCTTTTTCATTGTTACTGTTCCGGCTGTTAAAATGAGGTCTGCTTGCCTTGGGCTCGATCTTGGCACCAACCCATAATGATAAAAGTCGAACCGCGAGCCTATTAATGAAGCAAATTTGATGAAACAACAACTGGTACCATAGAGAAGTGAAGTGGCCATAAACTGGAAAGTCTTGACCAATTCGAGAGATCATTTGATGTAGTTGAAATAATTGAATTGGAAGTTGTTTGGTTAAGTAATGGAAACTCGACCAAATTCATAACTGTTTCAATGTCATCCTTTCCTTCCCTTTTCTTTTGATTGTCTAAATATTCAGTTAAGACCATTCCAACGCTCCTTTTCGCCATGCATAAACTGAACCCACAATGGGGATAAGCACGAAAATGAAAGCTTCTATAAAGACAGATACACCCAATACATCAAAGCTCATTGCCCATGGATAAAGAAAGACCGTTTCAACATCAAAAACAACAAAAACTAGAGCAAACATGTAATAGCGAATTCGGAATTGTACCCAAGCATCCCCCATGGGTTCTATACCTGATTCATAACTAGAAAGCTTTTCTGGACCTTCCCCAATCGGGGCTAAAATCCCCGAAATGACAAATGCCAAGATAGGAATAATGCTTGATATTATTAGGAATGACCAGAAGATATCATATTCGTGAAGCAGAAACATAAAAGTACTCCTATGAGTGTGGAATAGTCCTAATTCTTCCATTTGAATTGGAATTTTAAAATCATCTAGAACTTCTTCGATGAAACAAGAAAATAATTTTGATCAAAGAAAGCCGCATAGTTGAGAGTTTGTTTGCTGTAGGACATACCTTGTTTCAAGATTCATCTAATGTCATCCCACTTCTATTTTTTTTTTCTCCTTTTGATTCTATTTCTATATGTGAGGTGTAGACATAGCATGCTCTTATGCTTAGTTTATACTTATTATCTTATCTATATTTTGTTGTATATTTTCTATTTCATATTGATCTTATATCTTATAAATAAAAAGTAAAAGTAAAGAATCCCTTATCTTATAGTAAAGAAGAAATTCAATAATTCAGAATTCAATAAACAAATTACAAATTCCATTTTTATTTTCAATTCAATGAAAAACAATTCAAATAACAAATAAAGAATAATAAAAATATCATACGTAATTCATTCATGAAAGTGGATGGAGAGAGATGGGTATTTTATCCGAGATTTGACAAATACCAATTGGGTCCGTTGGAATGAATTATTGTGTTTATTTTCTTGTTCCTACTACTACTTAAATTTCTATACAAAACAAAATCAAAATGGAATGTATTAGGGCTATACGGACTCGAACCGTAGACCTTCTCGGTAAAACAGATAAAACTGATTATTATCGAAATGATTCGAACTGTTTCAAAGACCCAACATGCATTTTGTTGCATTGGGCTCTTTCATCAACTGATGTAAAGATCAGTTAGTTCACCATATTTTTCTTTAGAAGAAGAGAATGAGATGGCTCCATGTGCTCTGATTCATTATTTGTATCCTGATCTAGGAGCAATACCAAAGTGTTTCAAAGAAGGGTGACCTTTATTTAGGTCTGCCTTCGGCCTAGATCAACCTAAGTGAAATGTAGTCTCTATCGCTCCGCTGCAAGATTAAAATATGAAACTTCATACACCTCAAAGCTCATAGGACGAAAAGAGGTTCTTTTGAGATTCTTATACTCATTATGCCTGGCATTGAACGAACTGGGCATTTACCTTACAATGGCAAGTTCTATTTGATTTGGCACCGGAATTCGCACCTGAACCGGATCAAACCAACTTTGTCAGGCTATTTTTCTCTTGTTCTCTCAAATATACGGAGTAAGACATCTACTTCTCAAAAAGATCAATTATGGTCATTGCATAAAAGGCTCCCTTGAAAAACATTGGCGCACGTGTAAACGAGGCGCTCTACCTAACTGAGCTATAGCCCTTGTCATAACCATTTTAACATAGAGACAATTTCTTGTCAAGAAGGGTATCCCATAATCCCACATGATAACTTTCTGATCCGTTTATGTTTACTGGTAAAAGATTGATATTGCTTATATTGCTTAGAAAACATATTTTACCTATAATCCATCGAAGTGATGGAGACCCTTTTTTGTGATGATAAATGACCTACTTAACCCAGTGGTTAGAGTATTGCTTTCATACGGCGGGAGTCATTGGTTCAAATCCAATAGTAGGTAGAACTTATTAGATACCGGATTCCATGGTATCTAATAAGTTTTTCTACCCATCCTCTTTTTTTCTTTTTCGTTCTATCATCAGATTAATCAAATTAGACTTCATTGTGTTCAATTTGTGGAATCAAGATATAGTGTGTAGTGTATAATAATAGATTAAAGAATTTTGATTGAATGTATTAACTACTAATAGGAAAGCGCTTTGACAGCTTCTACTCGTGTCCTAGCTCGTCTGAGAGCTAGATTTGCCTCAATTGCTTGTCTCTTACCCTCAGCTCTACTCAAGTTAGCTTCAGCTATTTCAAGAGTTTGTTGAGCTTCTTGTGGATAAATGTCAGTACTAATTTCCGCACCATTTCCTAAAATGGTGATCTCATTATTACTTATTCTAGCAAAACCGCCCATAAGAGCCACCGTTAACCATCGGTCATTTAGCCGTATTCTCAAAAGACCTATATCTACAGCCGTGGCAATGGGGGCATGGTTTGGTAATATCCCAATTTGTCCACTATTAGTAGATAAAATAATCTCTTTCACTTCGGAATTCCAAATCATTCGATTAGGAGTCAGTACACAAAGATTTAAGGTCATTTTTTCAATTTGTTCTCCTCTTCTAAGTTCATAGCTTTCGCGGTAGCTTCATCGATGTTACCCACCAAATAAAAGGCCTGCTCGGGAAGACCGTCTAATTCTCCGGAAAGGATGAATCGAAACCCCCGAATTGTTTCTGCGAGACCAACATATTTCCCTGGAGAACCAGTAAAGACTTCTGCCACAAAGAAGGGTTGTGATAAGAAACGCTCAATTTTGCGTGCTCTTGCTACAGTTAAACGATCTTCTTCGGATAATTCGTCCAACCCAAGGATAGCTATAATGTCCTGAAGTTCTTTGTAACGTTGTGAAGTTTGCTTAACCCTTTGCGCAGTTTCATAATGTTCCTCACCAACGATCCTAGGTTGTAACATAGTTGACGTTGAATCCAAGGGATCTACTGCTGGATAAATACCTTTGGCAGCTAATCCTCTTGATAATACGGTAGTAGCATCTAAATGTGCAAATGTCGTGGCAGGAGCAGGGTCGGTCAAATCATCCGCAGGTACATAAACTGCTTGGATCGATGTTATGGATCCTTCTTTAGTAGAAGTAATTCTTTCTTGCAAAGAACCCATTTCCGTACTAAGGGTAGGTTGATAACCCACTGCAGAAGGCATTCTACCTAATAAGGCAGAGACTTCGGACCCTGCTTGAACGAAACGAAATATATTGTCGATGAATAGAAGTACGTCTTGCTCATTAACATCCCTAAAATATTCCGCCATGGTTAGGGCAGTCAAGCCAACTCTCATACGAGCTCCTGGCGGTTCATTCATTTGACCATAGACTAGAGCCACTTTTGATTCTGCAAGATTTTTTTCATTAATCACCCCGGATTCTTTCATTTCCATGTAGAGATCATTTCCTTCACGAGTACGTTCACCTACTCCGCCAAATACAGATACGCCTCCGTGAGCTTTGGCAATGTTGTTGATCAATTCCATGATGAGTACTGTTTTACCCACTCCAGCTCCCCCAAATAGTCCTATTTTTCCTCCACGGCGATAGGGAGCTAAAAGATCTACCACTTTAATCCCTGTTTCAAAGATTGATAATTTCGTATCTAACTGTATGAAGGCGGGTGCAGATCTATGAATAGGAGATGTTGTGCGAGTATCGACAGGACCTAAATTATCAACGGGCTCTCCAAGAACGTTGAAAATTCGTCCGAGAGTAGCTCCCCCGACTGGAACACTTAGAGGAGCTCCCGTGTTAATTACTTTCATTCCTCTCATCAGACCATCTGTAGCACTCATAGCTACAGTTCTCACTCGATTATTTCCTAATAATTGTTGTACTTCACAAGTTACATTAATTTGCTGACCGACAGTATCTCGACCTTTAATTACCAAAGCATTATAAATATTAGGCATATTGCCCGGTGGAAAAATGACATCCAGTACTGGGCCAATAATTTGAGTGATACGCCCTAGGTTTTGTTCTTCAAGTGTAGAAACCACAGGATTAGAAGTAGTGGGATTGCTTATCATAATCATAAATCATAAGAAATATGTCGAAATTCTTTTTTGAAAAGTACTGAATCGAAAAGAAAGATCCGATAGCAAGTTGATCGGTTAATTCCATAAGAAATAAATGGAAGTTAGCATTCGATTGAGCAATCGAATCCAATTCAATCCTTTACTCAGTGAATGAGTCAATTTTCAATTCTTTCTATATGTACTCTTGTATTTTCTTTTTCTTTTT